CATTTCCGTACCAACTCAAGATATGCTTATTGGACTCTATATATTAACGATCGGGAATCGTCGAGGTATTTGTTCAAATAGGTATAATCCATGTAATCGAAGAAACTATCAAAATGAAACGGTTGACGATAATAAGTATACGAAAGAGAAAGAACCCTATTTTTGTAGTTCCTATGATGCACTTGGAGCTTATCGGCAGAAACGAATCAATTTAGATAGTCCTTTGTGGCTCCGGTGGCGACTCGATCAACGTGTCATTGCCTCAAGAGAAGTTCCCATCGAAGTTCAATATGAATCTTTGGGTACCTATCATGAGATTTATGGGCACTATCTAATAGTAAGAAGTGTAAAAAAAGAAATCCTTTGTATATACATTCGAACAACTGCCGGTCATATTTCTTTTTATCGAGAAATAGAAGAAGCCATACAAGGGTTTTGTCGGGCCTACTCATACGATACCTAAGCTAAGTAATTATGTGATACCGTGGGAATTCGGTTCTCTACGGCTCAACCGGTATCATAATTCCTGAATTTCTACGTGAATCAAGATCGAGGAAAGGAAGTCTTCAAATCACTGACTCAAACCCATTGTCGAATCCTACTCAGCGGAATATGGAGGTACTTATGGCAGAACGGGCCGATCTGGTTTTTCACAATAAAGTGATAGATGCAACTGCCATGAAACGACTTATTAGCAGATTAATAGATCACTTCGGAATGGCATATACATCGCACATCCTGGATCAAGTAAAGACTCTGGGTTTCCAGCAAGCCACTGCTACATCCATTTCATTAGGAATTGATGATCTTTTAACAATACCTTCTAAGGGATGGCTAGTCCAAGATGCTGAACAACAAAGTTTGATTTTAGAAAAGCACCATCATTATGGGAATGTACACGCGGTAGAAAAATTGCGTCAATCCATTGAGATATGGTATGCTACAAGTGAATATTTGAGACAAGAAATGCATCCTAATTTTAGGATGACTGATCCTTCTAATCCAGTCCATATAATGTCCTTTTCGGGAGCTAGAGGAAATGCATCTCAGGTACACCAATTAGTAGGTATGAGAGGATTAATGTCGGACCCCCAAGGACAAATGATTGATTTACCCATTCAAAGCAATTTACGCGAAGGACTCTCTTTAACGGAATATATAATTTCCTGCTACGGAGCCCGCAAAGGAGTTGTGGATACTGCTGTACGAACATCAGATGCTGGATACCTCACGCGTAGACTTGTTGAAGTAGTTCAACACATTGTTGTGCGTAGAACAGATTGTGGCACTATCCGAGGTATTTCCGTGAGTCCTCGAAACGGGATGACGGAAAAAATTTGGATCCAAACACTAATTGGTCGTGTATTAGCAGACGATATATATATGGGTCTACGATGCATTGCCACTCGAAATCAAGATATTGGTATTGGACTTGTCAATCGATTCATAACCTTTCGAGCACAATCAATATATATTCGAACCCCCTTTATTTGCAGGAGTACATCTTGGATCTGTAGATTATGTTATGGTCGGAGTCCCACTCATGGCGACCTGGTCGAATTGGGAGAAGCAGTAGGTATTATTGCAGGTCAATCAATTGGGGAACCAGGGACTCAACTAACATTAAGAACTTTTCATACCGGTGGAGTATTTACAGGTGGTACTGCAGAACATGTACGAGCTCCTTCTAATGGAAAAATAAAATTCAATGAGGATTTGGTTCATCCCACACGTACACGTCATGGACATCCTGCTTTTCTATGTTATATAGACCTGTATGTAACTATTGAGAGTCAGGATATTCTACATAATGTGAATATTCCACAAAAAAGTTTTCTTTTAGTTCAAAACGATCAATATGTAGAATCAGAACAAGTGATTGCTGAGATTCGCGCTGGAACATCCACTTTCAATTTTAAAGAGAGGGTTCGAAAACATATTTATTCTGACTCAGAGGGAGAAATGCACTGGAGTACCGATGTGTACCATGCGCCTGAATATAGATATGGTAATGTTCATCTCTTACCAAAAACAAGCCATTTATGGATATTATCAGGAGGTCCGTGCAGATCCAGTATAGTCACTTTTTCGCTCCACAAGGATCAAGATCAAATGAATGTTCATTCTCTTTCTGTCGAACGGAGATCCATTTCTGACCTCTCAGTGACTAATGATCGAGTGAGACACAAATTGTTTAGTTCGGATCCTTCCAGTAAAAAAGGGCAGGGGATTCTTGATTATTCAGGACCTGATCGAATCATATCTAATGGTCATTGGAATTTCCTATATCCTGCCATTCTCCACGAGAATTCTGATTTATTGGCGAAAAGGCGAAGAAATAGATTCATCATCCCATTCCAATATGATCAAGAACGGGAGAAAGAACTAATGCTCCGTTCTGGTATCTCGATTGAAATACCCATAAATGGGATTTTACGTAGAAATAGTATTCTTGCTTATTTCGACGATCCCCGATACAGAAGAAGTAGTTCAGGAATTA